AGCTTTTCCCCCAACCCCTTACAACATAGGGGGCTCTAACTTATGCCTAAGTTGCCTAGGTATATGTCTGTAAGCAGTACAACCAAAGACTTGAGTCGTACAGCCTTAAGCGAGTAAGGGGATGTCCAATCCACACACCTTCAGGATCAGGAGTGAATCCATTCAACGCAGATGTAGGAGTCCGGTTGATTAGGTGGACGGCAGGCGGAAGGTAAGGAGGAGTGGTGCAATTAGGCCTTCCCTTCGGTATGCGATATCAGTATGTAAAGTCAATTTCTCTCGTAGGCCCAGTCAAAAGCTTTCTCAACTTTTTCAGCTTGAGCATGAATCTCATGATTCTTATTTTCCTCAACCGGAATGAGTCTATACTAGAAAGGGACAACCATCAGCCCTTTCGATTATTAGTAGGGGCTCGCTCAAAATATGTTCCTTATCTGATAACAAAGCAGATTGGTCGAGCCCTTTAAGTAAGCAATTTCTTACCTTCCGGAAGTAAGATAAAAATCAGAAGAAGCTTTTCGTCTCCTTGATAGCTGGAAGTTCTTAAATTTGCTGACCCAAAAGAACAATCTCTATCGCTGCTGATATTCAAGAGATTCTTTGCTGATCTGCTCACCTGCAATGCTTTGGGCCTCTCTATGCATGCATTTAAGAGAGAGAACTGCAATAAATCTCTTTGAATTTCTATAAACAGAATCGGATTTATTCGAAGAGATATCTGCCAATGTCTCTTCTTTTGGAACGATATCAGAATGATTGTTCTCAGAGATATGGCAATGAGACTGCTGTAAAGGAGGATTACTAGCATTGATATCATCATGAGTGGATTGATGAATCAATGTATTGAGAGCAGATGGAGCAGGATCATGAACGATCAAATCAGTGCTCGAAATATCAATACAATTGTTCTGCTGGGAGTGCTTATTTCACTTCATTGATTGTCGTTGGGAGGGATCCAAAGTTGGGTGGGTAGACATCTCCTTATCTGAGGGCTGAATAACGATCTGGTTGTTCTGATGATTATCAATGGCTTTCGTGAGAATCTGAGGCCTTGAGTTTGGCCTTACTCATTTAGGGCTTGCCCTATTGTGTAAGGGTCTTTGTGAAAGGCTTTCTGAACCCTGTTGAGGTTTTTTCTCTTTTTTCTATAGGTTGAAGAAGATGTCTGCAACTTTCATTGTCGTGGCCGAGAAGCATGCAGTGGGAACAAAACTTAGGAACTCTCTCGTAGATGATTTTCTGCCATTTTACTCCTGCACCCATTCCTAACCAGATCCGATTTGGCCTAGTTAAGAGATCTATCTCCACGCAGACGCGAGCGTTATATTTGCAAAGTGGTCCGGATAGAGGTTGGGCCATAAAATCTCAGAACCCTACCTATCACCCCTGCAATAGATTTAAGGTAGTCTGGATTGAATAAATTCAGGGGAAGGTTTGGGAGAGAGATCCAAAGCGGTGCAATAGAAGATTCAAACCGCGGATCAAACCAAGGAGACCAGAGTTGAAATAAAAAGCCTTAATGACGCCCTGGTCCAAGCTTGAATGAAATCTTCTTGTGATGAGAACCTCAGAATAACATGTCTTGGATCGAGTAATCCAATATGAACTTCGCTGTTCATCATCCAGTGAGTGCGAACATGAGGTCTAATCTCATCTACAGAGGGACGGCCTGAGGAGAACTTTGCTATCAAAGAAAAGCGTAATGGATCTACTGATCTGTGAATCTCATCATAAGTGAAGCACACACCCGGCTCTCCTTGATGAGAGATCGGGCAAAGGAAGGGGCCTATGTTGTAAAGGTGGCAGACGAGAGTTTTTTCCACCATAGCTGCGTAAGACTTAGAAGAAGAAGTCTCTGGTGGTCGGGATGAAGATCCTTCATTAAAGAAGGATTTGGCTGCAGTAAAAGTGGCCGGATCGGCCATGGTTGGCCGGAAAAATAAGCCACATCAGGAGAATCAAGTTGGAGGAGCATTCTACCCATAAAAGCGACTCCGGCTCCTTTCTATTCCCCGTACGAATGATTGATTGAACGGTGAACCCGGACGACTGGGAGAGAGGCGCATCTGTCTGAATGATGAACGAGTAGCGGGCACTCCGTGCTTTATTTCGTCGAATTCGAAATCTCTCTATCAAGATAGAATGAGTCAATGCGCATTCCCTGGTAAAATGTTTGTACATATTCTCTTTTCATCGGCCGGACGGTTTTTGTCTCGCCCTACATACATAAGGAAATCGAGGAGCGCCTACTAAACTAAAATAAGGGGGACACGGGAGGAAAAGCTAATATCGCTAGAGGGGGTTTTCCCATAAAGTGGAATGGAAGGCTACGTCGCCTGCCTCTGGTTGTCGAGTTGGGAATGGGGTCCGGGTTCTCCATCCCAGTGAGAAATAAGCACTGCTTGCTACTTTTAATCAGAAAAGGAAAGAAAAGATTTTAACACATAGGTAGTAGAAAGATATCTGTTCTCACAAGCTTTGGCTTTCCAGACAGACGCGTTAAGCAAGTAAGTCAGTTAGTTCAATGTCATATTAGGGGTTGGAGCTCGGTAGCTAAGGACTCTTCGTCTTTTTTAAAATCGAGATACTTCATCTACTAGCCCCTTATTTTTAATATTATAGGTAAGCCCCGTCAGTAAAGCAGTACTTTCAAGGGGAGGGCCCCCTTCTCATCAAGCTGCGGCTACTAGCTCAAGTGCTGGTGAAACTACGTTGACTGCGTATGCCGGTCAACAGTTGTCAAATGTCGGTGAAGAATAGGTTTCCCCGGGTCGAGACACTATCCGTCAAGACAGCACTCTCAATCATTCATACGAGCATGGCTTGTAGGGGAGGAAGAATTACCATATGGAAGGGGACGGTTTAAGACCGCAGGAAATCCACTTCTGGGTATTTTTTTTTTTGCATTGCAGGGGCAGAAGTGTGTTGCTCTTTCCACGACAGAGGCAGAATACATAGCGGCTACAGAAGCAGGCAAAGACATTTGTTGGATGATGGGGGTTTTTACAAGAATTGGGTTTGAAGCAAGACAAGCATGTCGTCTTGAAACCGCATAATGTTGATTGAGCATGTTAGTTGCCAAAGTGACCGTGCTCATGAGAACGTACGGGAGGTTATGAAAGAGGTTGGTGGACTGCTCGTTGCGTCTAACCGTTATAGGCTGTGGTCAGCCCAAAGGAGGGTCAAGTGCGGCTAAGACGGAACAAGATGGCCGGTGAGAATTGGCGGTGAAAGGTTCCCATATGCCCAAAGTCAAAGAAGGATCTGGATTCGCGCAGTGTCTTCGCCTCCGGGCGAAGTTTTTTCGCATTTGGGAGGCTTTAGCGTGGAAAATATCGGCCCTTCAGAGGTATTATGGGAAGTGAAAAGAAAATTCACCTCCCTTTACCTTTTCCGGTGTCACTTAACCGCTCTGGGATTCCTAGGTGTATTCCTTCTTTTCATCGTAAGATGAGATAAGTAGGAGGGACAAAACTGCGGATCAACTGATTTGCTTTTTTCTTTCGATGTTTTCGTTATCCAAGTGGATTCTTGTTAGAAAGAAAGGACGATTTTGGTACGATTCTATCGTGAAGAGACCGTCCTCTGTCCCTGAAGATCTATTTAACGATCTCATACAGGTATGTCTAGATTTGGTTGAAAGGTATGTCCCCGGGCTCTTAAGATTCCTATGAATCTTGGACTTCGGTGGATACCGCAATGGTAATCGTCACCCACCTTTACAGGATTCCGCAATCTAGGGAGCTAAGAAAACTCCCTTCCACCGATTGCTTTGGGAGCTCTTCGCAGTCTCCCTGTGGGATAAGGCTTCTTTGGTGCTGATGGTAACAGCCCGAGTAAGAACTCTAGACTACGGCCATTTTCCGCCGAATGCAAAGAGTGGGCCTCTCGATACATTCTGCCTTTGTTTTGTTATTTCTATTTGACTAGGGAGGTATTACCTCATAAGGGGGAATGCTCTCCCGACTTAAAATCTTTTCCATGGAGTCTATATCAACATTTAGATTCCGTCGAATCGATTTACTGTCGTGCCGCCGAAATAACAATTATCGTCTCGTATTGAAAGGAAGTCTTTATCAAGTTCTTTTTGATACTCCACATCCCCATTTCACTACTATTTCCTTTGACTCATATAAGCACTTCGCCTTCTAACCCGGTGTAAATCCCTTGTTAGCGTCCGTTCGATCGCTATCACTTGATCAAGTTATTCCGTTTCGGGGTAGAACGCAATAGATGACTGACTGGCCCAGCTCGCCATTCACATTTATGAAGTTGGATTGCGATCTTTGGATTGGTCATCGGATTGCGTGCGACTCGAGTTTCGGCATCGGTTTTCCTGCCAAACCAAAAGAAGTTGTGATCCGCGATTCAGGCCCTTCTATTTCGGTTCAGGAAGGGCTTTCCCCGAATGACTCAAGGGACCTCCATATAGCTAGTTCCGGAAGGAGAAAGTCTCGCATTGGTGCGAATCTGCGAGCCGTGCGTTCATCATTACCATTGTACCATATCGGGTTGAGTTGACTACATTCCCACCCCACCCTTATGCAGTCATTATTGACGAATTAGCATCAACGGGGTTTATGAAGTTTTCTGACTCCGCATCTGTTCGTGACGGACTCGGGTCGAGGAACTAACTCAAAAGACTGACTTCGAATTCCAATTATTTATCACCGGTTTCGAATTTGAGAGTTTAAGCTAACCATTTCTGTTCTTTTGTTATCCCGCCTTTTATAACTATAACCAAAAAATAGAAAAGCGATTTATGTCTCTCCCCCTGAGAAAATTCGGCCAGAATCGACTCGTCAGCTCTCACTCATGAGCTCGTTCGCTGCCCATTCCTGCCGGTCAAGCCACTGGAGTGGTCCGGATTCTCACCGATCGGAAGGGGGGAACGAAGGCCAATAAAAAAGAGTAGTATTTGGGAGTTATACCTAAGATAAGGAGATCTTGCTAGCGAAATTCGGGTGGGCTTCCGCACGTTCCGGCATTCCATAGCGTAAACTCGTACTAAATGCATGCTGGGTATCGATTGCTGCTGAAGCTACTGCTCTAACCTAGGTCATGCGCTTGGAATGAGAGGAACACAGGGCATTCAGAAATGAGAAAGGCACAAGGGCCGGTCAATCAACGGGCTCTGGCTATGCGAAAGGACTGACCTCGGTGAGACTGAAACTGACAGGACTAGTTAGGTACTGTAATGCGGGTAACAACCTGACCGGTTATCAACTAATTCAGAAATCAGGGACTGACTTCCTTCTCTTCAAACTGACCGGACAGGCAGGACTAGTTCAATACTGTAGTTCTCCTTCTCCGACTAAGAAAGTGAGGAACGAACGGACAGTCTATCTCTGTAACCGAGGTAGGCTCACTCTGACAGGAAGGATTGTTGCATTCGGTTCCCTGCGGGGCAAGTTACACCCGGAGATAAAAGTGAACGAGCTCCTGCTTACAGGGAGGAATTCGATCTGCCGATTCTCTTCTTTAGTATGATTTAAAAGTCTATCTATAGCGAGCTGTACAAATACTCCTTTTGGTCGAGGAAGGCCCTTACAGTCGAATATATTCTATTAAAGCAAAGCCAAGAGGCGATAGTGGCATCGGTCTTCTCGTTCCATGAGGAAAAAGTCGGCCCGCCGGAAGATATTATAAAGCGCTTCGCGCGCTAGGAAACGATCCGTGAAAGCGTTAGGTAATGCACCTCGCAGGAACCTTCTCGCGAGCCTTCTTCTCTTCAGAACCTCACTCTGGCACGGGCTAGTCATATTCATTCTCGTTCTCAATCTGAAACATGATACTCTCTCTTTTCCGGGAAAGACAAAAAGAAGTTCTTTCTGGAAGCTCTGCAGCCGAACCATCAGCGTTCATTGCCTGCAGGTCATTTCACCAATGTGTCACAGGTCAAAGGTGAACCCACCAGCTTCCATTGGTGTAGCCAACCAGGTGTCAAAGTGAAAAGGTCAAACCAAAAAGGAAGGTCAAAGCACGGAGTCCTGTGAAGACGTTCTTTCACTCTTAATGAATGCAGTAACGGGTGGTTTCCTAAACGATTCTACTTTTGAACGAGCTCTTATGAGTGGAATCAGTCTTTAGGCCAAAAAGACGGGGTTTTGACAAGAAGGTTTCCAACAGATGGTAGGTCAGGTAATGGCAACTAACGCAATTACTTTTTTACAGATGCTGAGCTGCCTCCAGACGGAACAGGCCCCAACAGGGCGCTATACATCAAAGTAAGATGCAAAGATATGATAGTGGCAAAAGTCCTGGTAGACAATGGATCAGCACTGAACATATGTCCACTAATCACCTTCACCAAGCTGGGGATAGACCATGCAATCATACGTCCCTCCAGCATTGTGATTCGTGCCTTCGATGGATCGAGGAGGGAAGTCATGGGAGAAGCAGACAATAGAAACCCTTTGAAATAACTTTTCAGATCCTGGAAATCCAGACGGCATACAACTTACAGCAAGGGCGTCCATGGGTCCATTCAGCAGGAGCAGTACCTTCTAGCCTTCATCAACGCCTCAAATATATCATCCAAGATCATCTAGTAACGGTTCATGCTGAGGAAGATCTGCTAGTCCACCACTTGTCATCCATGCCATAGATGTGGAAAATGATTTGAAGTAAGAATCGTACAGCTCCAAAGAGGTCATCGTCACCACTTTTGTTGCCGAAGGGACAGCTCTCCGACAACCTGCACTGTCAGACAACTGCATGATGATAGCCCGAGTGATGTTAGAAAACGGATACAAGCCTGGAGCAGGAATTGGTTTGAACTTGCAAGGAATCTCCAAACCACTGCATGTCGAGAAAAGCGAACAAAGCTTCGGACTCGGTTACAAGCCTTCAAGGAGAGATAGAAAGCAGATAAAAGATCAACTTCGAGAAAGGAAAAGGGCTAGTAGAGCCGGAAGGGAACCTGAGTTTCCGGGTCTAGCTCATATCCCTCACATCTTGGCGTCATTTTCCAAAGCAACCAAAATGTATCAGCCAGAGTTGACTGTAAATCAGGTCGACCGAGACAACATGATTCTCGATCAACCCGCAGACAACGTCCCGCCAGAAGATCTAGTTCCCCTACGAGACCCTGTAGAGGAATTAGAAGAAGAAACCATGATTGTGGCAGCAGAAATCATGCGAATGATGGAAGATGGTCCGGAAGACTGGGAATTCACTCTCACACCACCACCATAAGGAGCTTGGCGAGTGGCGGTTAAGTCGCAATGCCGTCTCCCAGGTGCGTAGAGCCACCATTTTCGCGTTTGTGCGTTAGAGCGCGTTTTCCTAGCTTTTTGATTCTTGCCTGCTTGCTTCTTGCTTGCTCGCTGTCACGGACTTAGCGATCTCAACGCGGTCCGTGCGGCACTTGTGCTGGCCTGCTCGTCCAGCTTTAATGCAGCTAACTCAGCTTTGCCGCTCAAGGCATTAGAAACATTATTCAACCGTCTCCCGGAGTTTAAGCAATCTTCTTTCAAGCGATTATGCCTGTTCTAGAGCCCTACCATCTATCCCTATCATAGACGAAAGGAGTACTTTCGAGCTGATCTGTAACGGATCAAAGCGAGCCTTAGTCGGTCCGATCTGTGATTGGTCAAGGCGACCGAGCTCCCCCATCTTCCTTAAATGGGCAAGACTCGGGCATGGGAGAAGTCAAATAGTTTAGTGAACAAGTACTACTTAGATTTCGATCTTGATTGATTTGGATGCAATGGAATGGAATCATTACTCCAAAAGCCATCCCATGAGTATAGATGACCCCACAACCTGTATAAAGCGTAAATCTCTGCTCAGGGAAGAGGTCAAAGTTTTCTAAGAAAAGTAAAAAGCTGGAATACGAGAAGACCCCCTCAGACCTTCTAGTAAACCAATTCGTCGATCTGGAGATCCCAGCAGCAAGGCTTTTTCATGAAAGACTCAAGCCAGGGATGTCTCTTGCAAAGAAGAAGATTCGTAGAGATTTTCCCAGAACCCCAGTCCAGCCTAGCCTACCCGACTGATAGAATGACGAATCCACTCTCCGCCCTTCTTAGTAGTAGACGAATAGTGACACCCTCTTTGTATGCGCATTCACACGACGGGCACGTTCCAAGATCTCCCGCAACGAGAACCTAAGACATGCTTTCTTGATAGTAAGCTGATTAAAGAAATGGATGATAGGTTGGTTGAATCTTGAGTTCCGCTTAGGCTACGTCTTCTGTTCACGCGCTACTAAGCCGCACACAGGATCTTAGACAGCTTTCGCCCCCTTTTCGAGAAGACCTTCTTACTAGTAGTAGGGGCTAAGCCTGATGCAAATATACCGAAAAAAGAAGATCTCTATGGTCGATTCTACCAAGACTAGATTCGCCCCTTATCTTATGGCTCGTCTCGCGCTTAGTCACTCGCGGGATTCGGATAGGGGAGCAGCAAGCCTGAAGAGCCGGAGTAGCTAATCCACTTAGTCTTGACTTAGCTTTTACCCTAGCTCAGCATAAAGATGCCGGAGGATCTTACCATATTACTGACTTTATTAACCCCCTTTTTCTTTCTTGTTGATCTTGGGGGAACCAATCTGATCCGTATTATATATTATCCTTTTCACGCTCTATGTCAGCTTGTCCTGTCTCCGCTCTCGCAGGTACCCAGCTTCTTCAGATCATCCTGTTTTCGTTCCAGCAAGTATTTCGCTTTCATATCTTATCGTATGAAAAAGAAGCAAGCTTCCCTTGTCATCGGAAGCTCGTTCTTGCCTATTGGATTGCTTGGGACGTCTTCCTTAATGTCCCTTCTTAATCCTAAGATGAGTGATATCTGACTGAAGGGTTTATTATCACTAGATAGAAGGTTTAATAAAATGCATACATAGTCTTTCTTTTACTTAGTTGGGGGCTTGCTATAAGGGAAAGGGGGAAGATCAACCTTTAACCCCTTAAGAATAAGAATCCCCCTATAGAGGTGAAGTAGAGATGGAAAGTCTGCCCTCGCCCTGCAGATGAGGAGGCTTTTTCAAGATCATTCATAGAAGCTCAATAGAAAAGAAGTAAAAAAAAAAGGATAGTTTTGAGGACCCTCAGCTAAAGCCCTATCTATTCTGGGGTCTGTTTTAAAGACCTTTTGGTTAAAGACAAAGATTCATAGAATCAGGATAGCTAATAGAAGAGAAGACAGAAAGAGAGAAGAGAGAGATACCTAGTCTTACCTGTCCTCACTCTTTCTTACCAGTAGGAAATAGGCAATAGACGAAAATAAGAGTACTCACTACACATGCTTACCACATTCAAATCGAAGAACTTACACCCTGTCCTAAAGGAGATCGGGAGAACCGGGCTTACCTCGGTCCATAGTCTATGCAGGTTGAAGTCAATAAGCAGGGTACCTTTACCTTATCGGAGTTACCGGGGACTTTGACTTCCAAGAAATAAAAGGAAATAGTTAATGCTGACTGACACGGAACGGAACACCCCTGACTCCATTCCTGACTTAGGCCTTTCTTTCCCTTGCCTATTCATTTCCTTTGAGCCAGTGGTTTACTATCCGGACTTGCTCGCCTAACGAAAAAAAATCATCAATACTTGGGCAAGTTGACCCATACTTGGCTATTCAAGTTTCTCCTACGTTGACCCATACTATTGCAGTTTCTCCTACAGCTGCTGGCGAGCTACTCTTGAGACGGAGCTGACTTCCTAACCGGCTAGCAACGGGCACTGGCGACCGAGAAAAGAACGAATTACTTTCTCTTTCTGGTTTCCTCACCGTTGAGAACCGCAGAACTCATTCTCAGTCACAAGTTCGAATCCACTTCCATCAACCAGATCTTCCATTGAATAAGAACGGATCAAACAAAGCACACCAAATCAAGGAGCAGTGGGTGATTCTTCCTACCAAGGCGGAAGTCCTCAACCAACACTCAATCTCGGCTCTACGACTAGGCTACGAAACGAAAGCGAAGGGTCCGCAAGGCATTCGATCTTCAAGCAATCGGGGGAGGGTGAATTTAATTCAGTTGAGAAAGGCGGATGCCGCTCTCGAAGTGACAATACACCTCTGCCATAGGATGACCCGAAAACGGGACCAAAGAGCTATAGTATCGCATAGGAGGAGCGGTGCATTCTTTTTGACACAAGCAGTTACCCTATATAATAAAATAAATAGATTAATGAAATCCTTCAGGTTGTTTTCTCTTTTTTTTCTATGCATAAGATATCAAGTCTAGGAAGAAGGTTTGAGCAGTAGATGAGTTTCTAAGAGAACAAAGAAGCCATCTTATCTTTCCACTTCTCTTTTCAAATTCCAATTCTTGAGCTCATAGAAACGAACTTTTTTTTCTTTTTAGGACTTTTCCAGGTAGCCCTTATTGCATATTTTCCGATTCCTGAAAGAGACCTCCTGCCAGAGGAGAGTTTGCTTCTTGTTCATCACATCAAGTAGGCGGGGTAACCGTACCTATGAAAGGCTGAAAGCCGGGCATCTGTGCCCAATGCAGTACTATAAGATAAAAGGCTCACAGGGGAACATCTCAAGTTGTAGGTGTGGCTGCTAAGCTCTGTTCGGTATAAGCTGATTCCTACGCTTCTCTTTGTGGAACAACATATGGCAAAAATGCTTGAAAAAGAGCTTTTCCCAGGTCATTACCTATAGCTAATAAAAGAATTACCAGAACTAAAGGGCGTCGGGTGGGGAAGAAGGATACAATAACGTGGCATCAGCAATGTTCAGGTTCGCTACATCTGGGAGTTTCACTTCCAATTTTGCTGGTGAGAACGCTGGCTTAATTGCCAGGGCGTTATCCTATTTTAAAGGAAGAATCAAGGAGCATCTACTGGTAGTGGTGAATACTGAGAACATGAAATCCCTTAGCGCGTTGGATCATCGAAGAAGGGAGAAATTCCTATATCTGGTAAGACCACCCATGAGGGTTCATCAACTCATTTCTCGGTTTGGTCACAAAAAGTACTTTTTTAACTTGTCTTGTCACCAGCCTCGTCTGGCTTTTCTAGTTTCACAGCTGATCCCTCACCAGATGCTTAGTCAGAGCCATTCTCGTTGTGCTTTGATAGACTACTCAGAGAGACTCTTTAGGAGAAAGATTCTCCGCTTCGGCTTGCCTCTGGAAGCTCTCTTTCGATATCTTAATGCACTCTTTTTGAAGCTTTCAATATCTTGTTCTCAAGAAGCACCCTCATCCAAGGCATCTTGCAGTTGGCCGGGAAAGCCTTACCGAGTAGAGTAGTCGTGACACACAACAGATCATCAAATAGCTGCTGTCCTCGTCTTGAGTCAGCTGCAGGAATTGAGACACCGAATCCTGATATCAGACTTCTTTGATTTGTCAAAATCATAGACATTCCCACGTGGATAGTATTTACTATGACGTACATCTATGAACCGGAAATCCCAATTGGTAGAGTTCGCTACACAAGTCCAATCTGATCTAAGATTCTCATCCTTAACGAACGTACAAATCAATCAACGAACCATCCCGTCGGGAGATACTCTACTACTATTGAGTTTCGAACAGACAGACAAGCTATGGTCGAGCTACTTAGTTCCTTGAAGACAAGGTTTTCTATTAGAATTCAATAGCAAAGGGTACTTATAGCGCCTTTTTTCGACTTATAACTAATATTATAGCCTTTCTTTCCCTTTTCTTTCATGCCCCTTTCTTTGGTCTATCTCCGCGGGTCACTATAGCAAGGAGAGACTTCGATGCAGATTGGGCAGGAGATGGACTAGACAGGAAATCCATCACTGGAAAGAAATTGTATTGTCATTGAGCTCTATATCGTAGAAGAGCAAGAAGCAGCAGCTTGAAAGTTATTGGATCAAGGAAGGACGAAAGAACTTGTTGGAGGATTTTGAGCATCGAGAGCCGCCTCTAATTCGGTGAAACATGAGCGAGCCAAAGATCTAGATTCTTCAAAGAAAGGCATCGATTGCCTGTGGAACAAAGCAATCTTCTCTAACCGATTCAAGTGGCTAGGGTCCTCTCCTCGAAGGCAATCACCCGACTCAACCTCCAAGTAGAACTACTCTTTTCTCTCCCTCCTTCCATCATCCTTAGTTTGCGTTTTGGTTCGTGGATTTGATCTCAGTCTGTCTAGCCGTCTTCTTACTCCTCATGGATTCATCTGAAGTGAATAGGCTCATCCAGCAAAGTCAGGCCTTGGGCTGGGAAGAAGGTTTACCATAAGTCCTACCGGATGAGGAAGAAGCCTCTCGGGCCTCCAAGCTGGTAGGGAAAATTCTCTCAAAAAAAGGCCTGAATAAGCAGGCTTCTCGGGCAACTATTGTCAGTTCATGGAGCTTTGTAAAGGAGCTCACCAGCGAGGACCTGGAAGCAAAGCTCTTTCTCTTCAAATTGACTGCTACAGAGGACAGGGAGAGAGTTCTCTCACAAGGGCCGTGGAATCCCTTTGGAGGAGATTGATCTCCATACTGTGCCGATATAGATACAGATCCATGGGTTAACGTTGGACCGCATGACCCGTGCTAATGCCACAGGAATTGGACAAGCCGAGCAAATAGTTTCCGTTGATCCAGTTTCAAAGTAATCTGTCTCAATCAGCTTTCCGATAATATAGCTCCTTTTTTTTGCAGAGGAAATGGGGCTAGGGCAATCTCTGAGTCCCTTAATTGGGTTTGAAAGGATTGGCATTTCTGCTTACCTTGGATAGGGTTAGAGGGCCATTGATCAATCCTGTTCAAGAAAGTTCTATTGAGTTTGTTTGCCTCATACAATTGGAGTGACATAATACAAGTTGAAGGCTAAGCCATAGGCCTAATCCCTAGGGTTCCTCCTGCCATATTTCCAGTATACCCTTTTTCTTTTCCAGTTGGGGTGCTAGTTAGTTGATCTAATATCCCCTCTTAGTCTAAAGAGTCAGTCACAGCTTCAGTTTATCCCTGAGTGGAAGTGGGCGTTCACAGTTTTCCAAGCTCATCTAATCTTTCTGTTTTCGAGCCGATTGTTGAAGTAATAAGCTTCGTCCCTGTCCTTGTCAGTTCAGTAGCTAAAGCCACTCTTCGCTTTACTTGAGTAGCTTCGCCCCTGGAGATCTATCTAGTTTCATTTCAGTTCTTCTTGCTTGAAGTTCTATTACATTTAGTTCAATTCCATCTCTTGGGAGGTCTCTTACAGCCAGTTTCCTTTGAAGTTGGCATTGAATAAGTTGGCAAAGGGAAGCCGGCAGTCTCTTTTTCTCAGCCAATGAGAAAGCATGTGGTGGTAAAGCCTGTGAGAATTAGATGAGACTTCTTAATCCAGTTTGAAAGCCTTCAAGTCTCCTTTACTGGGGGTGAGACAATCCATCCTGTTCTTGCATCTAGTTCCATTGCAGGCATTGCTAGTTACACTTTTTTTATGGGTCCAATGAGAATACTTATATACGAGCAGTCCATACAAAGCAATCAATGGATAATGGATAGAGTCGAAAGGAATAGGTAAGGTAGGGTCATAGGGCCGGTGGGTGGGAAAGGGTAGGCTTAGAACCAGCTCTAGCAATAGAGCGAAGGGAGAAGGCTAAACAAAGCGAGTCAAGATCAGCTAATAGAGAAGAAGCTCTTTTTGCGCAAGTTTAGCTTCAAAGCCACTTTAGCGAAGGATGTTGGAACAGATGCAATAAAGCGAGTTGAATCGGGGGATCTAGTTTCATCAGCAACAAAGGCAGGGAGGGCATCGGCTTCAGTTGATTCCGTTTATTCAGTGGTGGATTCTCGCTTTAGTAGCTTATCTGAAATGGAATTGAATACACTTGTATTGTAGTCAGGGCCGCGCCTACTCCTTTTAGCAGTAGAAGGGAAGTCTTCATCCTAGGCCTCCGGAGCATACGACGATTATTTCGCGAAGAACTAGCTCGTTTCAGCATCAGCTGCAGAGTCAGTTTCAATGTGTAAATGTATCCTTCTCTTTATCTTGCGCTGAAGCAGCCGCATCTCATTTGGCTGTCCTACTCTCGTCCCCGCCGAGACCGGAATGGGTCGGAAATAAACCGGCCTTTGAAGATCACCCACTTTAACAATGCGCGATGTTGGAATGCCTTTTCCTACTGGGATTTCAATCTTCATTTTGGCCTCAACAAGATCATCCAGGTTGAATGTCTCTTCATCAATAGCTACCAGGGAAAAAAGCTTGACACCACTTCGCTTCAGGAAGTGGAATCCCAACAGTGAACAGGCAGACCGCTGATACCAATCCATTGTCTGAGAGTCCCCAGGGAAAGGTGGCGCAATCCGGCCACCACTCCAGAAGCTGAACTGTATAGTACGGCCCACATGCATGAACTCCTGAGACAAAGCTCGGCGAGCAAGATCCTTAGAAGGGAAAGCAATGAGGAACAAGTTGCCAGGCAACATCCTGATCCACCAATCCCAATTGGCATCCCAGTACAAACGGAGAGCATCCAAGACTTCCTTATATTCGACCATGTCACATAACGGTTCCGCTATCAGGCAGGACCCCAGACATAAGAGTGCACTAAATCAAAAAGAGAAGCAGAAACAGACGTCGTACTAGAGGGATAAGGTAGGGCCAACTGTTTTCCCAGTTTACAGGCCATACATGGATACAACTCCGACACAGGGACACTACCTAGGACACCACGTAGAACTAAAGTACTCAAACGATCACGAGACAGATGACCAAGCCTAACGCTTTAGGCTTTATAAAGCGTTAGCTCAATCCGTTGCTTGTTGGTATGGGGAATAAATAGTTTAAGTGATTTACACCTCGAAGTAGAGTGTGTAAATACCGGATGCATAGGTTGAGTCATTCGCTAAACAACTATTTTGTTGGGCGATCAACCAGATGCTCCTACCCAACCGGACTAATGAATGCCAACTGGAAGAACTCACTTTCCTATCGTTCAGTAGGTTCTTGTGGCTTGAAAATTATTACCTGTTGCTAATGGGGAGAGATCTTTCATTAGGGTTTGATGCTCCTCAATGGAGATCCCCAGAATAATAGCTTGCTTGTGGAACCCTTTGTTTGGTACTTTAATGGGGGTATTCTTGTACAGCTTGGCCCTTTCCCTGGCGCACTGCCATCGAATCTACTAGTCCTCCTCAAACCCAGTGGGATAGAATTCCTTGCGAATTATAGTTTTCAACTTCTTCCGTGACAACCCAGAAATGTCATGGTTCCTCATATATGCATTCCATCAAGTTAGTGCATAATTAATTATACGATTTCGATTTTCTTTCTCCGATTCTGTATGACAACAGAACGAGCATTCGCTGGACGGCCAAAGATTTCATTCAATGTTGGCATGGAATTGAAAGGTGCCGCTCGTTTCTAACCAGTTTGATCTCCGTGTCCCCTGCGAGGTGCCCAATAGTGATCTCAGTCTAGCGAGAAATGGACGCATCGAACCGTCGAGCTGAGCTCCACTTAGGGACATTATGGGTTTTCGTTTGCAGCAGCCACCAGATCTTCCTTAGATTAGTTCCGTTCCGTCAGGGTCAGCGAGCCCAGCCTTTGGTGTATAGCCTCGGTTGGCAACTAAACCATTTTTGATCTATGATTGTGACCATGAGACAGTCTTCGCTATACGGAATAACTTGAGGATTTGAGATTCTCATTGGACCGTCAAAACGAGATGTGCCACCATTCCTACTCTTGTTACGCTAACATGCATATCTATGACCCGTTAAGTCAGCTTGCCTGTACGTAGGGAATTTCCTTCTTTAGCTGAAGTAGGTCGGTATGCTAATGCGTCGATTTTTCACTAAAGAAAGATCGATCCACTCGGAGCACATCCCGTGGGTTGGTCTCGTTTACTGACTTCGTTTGGGGTCTCCCTCTGGGGTTGGGGACCCCATCCTCGGCTTGGGCATGGGAGTCAAATGTATCAACCTCAGTGAGTGTGGCCAAGAATCTTTCTTGGGTCATCAAATTGGGGTTGCCATAGGGAACGCCACCTCGTTCAAGCACAAGAACTCGATAGGACTGTGACAAAGTGGCGGCCAACGGACAACCGGCAGTGCCACCTCCTACAATTATATAGTCATAGTAATCCTCCGATGGAAAGTTTTTGGCGTTGAACACAAACTTTATATAACTTGGATCTGGTGCAGAAATGCAACAAAAATGATTAGCTTCTTTTTTAAAAACGGAAGCAAAACAGACGACAAGAAAAGAGAATTTTTATGTTCTAATGAATGTCGTTTAGGTCTAACTGTATTAAACTCATGTTAAGTGGAAAATGGAAATTTTTTTATTTTGCATTTTGCAACCAAACGGCTTGAATTGATTTAAGCGCTTAACTCTTAGCTCTAAGACTGAATAAGGCATCTACGGATAGCTTTCTTAGTAAAGTACTCGTAGTCCTTCTATCTATCACCTTTTAGAAAGAAAGAGAAGAACAGTTATAAGGCCGCTATTCCTCTTTTTGGACCATTACTGATCTTACTGCTTCCCGCCCTAACAAAGAAAGTTTATCTTTTCTATTTTTTCTTGCATGTGTTAAGCATATAGCTAGCGTCAACGAAAGGAGGGGATCTGTCTATTGAACGAGAATCCCCCTTCTCCAACAATGGGCGGAACTTTTTTATAGATTTTATTATTGACTCCCCTGTCAATTCGGCAACTACTCCTCCAGTTGATGAACAACGGTGGTTCGCGTATTCTATTTTTTAGCTTTGGCTCGCACAATACAATAATTTGTCTCCTTTTACTAAGGCTTTCTTTCGCCGGTCTTACTGGTCAAGCGAAAGAAAAGACTGACAAAAGGTTCATCAAGAGTGTATGCCATCCGCTCGCCCTCAGAAACTTCATAAGATTGTTACACTCATTGACATTCCCTTTAGGTCTAATGCTAGTTGTTTTCTCAATCGATATTCCTCGGTTGCTATAGGAAGTCATTGGGGGATCTCCTGCCTCTGGATTGCCTACCAAATGCAACTGGGGACATAGGAACGACCAGGCCTTTCCTGAGAGTAGTGTGCCTCTATATTAGTAAGTAGTTTCCCGCTTTCCAGAAGAAGTAGCTATTGTTCCTAAAGGCAAGAGTAGGGTCCTGCTCTATTCCCTACTAATTGCGTAGTAAGAGAAGCAGTTGCCCTTCCCCCTCGTAGGGTTGCTCTTTTCCCCCCCTTTTTTAGTAGGGGAGTAGCTTCCCGTCCTTGCTTGTCTGGTAGTTTCATAAGGGTTGTTTTGCTTTTAGCTTCCCCTTTCTGGGAGTGTTCGGTTCCGAGCTAAGAAGCCTTCCGACTCTCTATTAGTAGTAGAGCTGAGGATAGGGGTATAGCTAACGTCCGCTTGTCCATCCTTTAGGTATGTATCTGATCCGATGGGATCTAGGTAAATAGGTCTATACAGAGTAGCCACCTCTCACCTATCTTTGTAGATAACTTTTTTTTTACTATAATAGGTGGTGGATGAGGATTGCAATCTTAGCTTCTTAGGCATCAGACTGAGCAGACTCAAGCTTCTATCGTCTGGATGGTCTGATATTTAAGAGAAAATAAAGTTCTTTCTCTTTCCCTGCCTAAGAGATCTAGTCTCGTCCGATTTTGCGCAATAAATAAAAGTCAGAGTTTTCGCATAACATAATAGGACGCATTTGCTGTCTCTAGTTTTTCCTCTTAATTAAAGGAAGGAAACCTCCCCGTTTCTCCCGATCTGGCTTACCGGGGAAGTGTCCTCCATTTAAGAAGGAATGACCGACTTGGGGAGCTCATATTGGAAGAGAAGACAGTTCCATAGCGGTATAAACCTATAGATGCGGACTCTTATGTGACATAAAGAATTGAGACACCAAATAGGTTTAAGACTCCTCGATGTCAATCAATCGTACTCACAGACAGGTTTGAGAAACCCGGTCTTTTTCGCTTAAAGACCGAATCCATATAAGAAATCGGGTAGTACGGACGCGAAAGCAAAAGCAAAATAACGTCGGGGTGGGGACCCCTTTATCTATCTCAACCTTTGGGAAAATGTAGAATAATACACCTACCGAGACTCAGGTGTAAGTGAAGAGAATAGAAGAGATGAAGTCCGTTCCTTATCCTGAGCCTAGTCTATATCTACAGCTGACGCAATTGTAGTAGTTCCAGCACCGATGAAATGATCAATCCTACGTTTAAAAATCACTGTGCTATATATAGTAGAATTTGTTGAAACTCTGGACTTTGCAGACCTAATTCTGTCATCTTTCTAAAAATAGGTAGTAGCTGCTGCAAGGATTCTGAATCCTGATGTAGATGAGTTGCAATATCTTGAATCGTACGACCAGGGGGAAGATTAGGAGCATTATGAAAATAAAGGTTGAGCAGCTCCTCGATTTTTTCGCGGATTTGCTCTTTTATAGTATCAAAACAAAGGTCCCCTAGTCGTTCGTTCATATTTTCAGTATTTAAACCTCGAAGCCGTCCAGCACGAAATAGAATATTTACAATAAGTGGCACAGATGCAATTCCTATTATGGTTAACATTTCAGTAACCATGTCGCTTAGAAACTGTACAATCGTTTCATTCATTAGGGCCTGTATAAAAAATACTGGAGAAATTCAAAGGATAGAGAGCTTTATTATGTTATGAAAAGGGGAAAGGGCTTTTTCAGCTTGCTGACTAGAGGACTAACGGGGCTTGAACCATACTGGCTAGCCCGAAGCTGACTTGGGAGCTTTCTTCTCTTGTTCCTCCACCAAACTCATAAAGGCACTCGAGCCAAGTCAATTCCCCTTATTGTTGGTCGAGCCAGAGCTAATACTAATAGAAAAGGAAGACAAGACTATAATGAGGAGGACGACAGACTGCTATCAAGCGGGAGAGAAGGTTGCTCCAGATGAGAGTTGGTCGTGTATATTGCTTTCTCGCCTAACTACAGGTAAGATTCACTACCTCTTCTATCAATATAGCTAGTAGAAAGCCTATTCCTTTCCGAAACTGTACGATTACGATGGTGGATTACTTATTCCGATCTACATCTCCTCGTGCTCGCCTCTGCCTTGCCTGCGGATGATGCCTTTCACCACTTCTTCCTACTCATATTCAATATTCTTTTTTGGCTCTTACTTTATTTTGAGCCGAGACTGTCTTTGTTGAGCTCTACGCCTTTGCCTTTGCCCACGAATTGCGCCTAGAACAGGGGATAAAATAACATAATTACATTATCCCTTCGACGACTGAGCCGGGGCTTGCCCCTTTCATTTCACATGGAATTGATCGCCTATTTAAAGTAATATTCCATATTACCCTCGCTGACAACGTACCTATCTTAGAAATTCCTCCTATATTTACTGGATCTTGGGTAACTTAGACTGAGATTGGAACTTGATTTGATCATTCGCTCCTCATTCTTAACGAGATGAGCTCATTCATTCCTTGCGCTTAGTTACCTTCATTCATTCCTCCACGGAGAGAGGCTCTATGAAAGAAGAGAATACGGAGCAACCTTCGCCTGAGACGGGGCTTCCTTAGAGTGGACAGAGACTGTGATCCTAGCTTTCTGACTGGGCAAGCAGCTCCTAGTAAAGAGAAAGAGATAGTTATGCCATTTTGACGATATTTCATGTACGCTTACCTTTCACTCCTGAACCCACCTTCGTCTTCCTGGAGAGGAGTTTGTTTTATAACTATATTGGGTAGCCCGCTTTTCAATTGAATCAACATCAATAGGACCGTGCCCAGCATAAGATTCTTCTTCTGCGTCTAATCCCTTTTCTAATCTTTCAGTTTCTACCCCCATAACTGATACAGGTGAGCGGCGTACCTAGCCTGTCACACTACGGACCTCTCGTTCGCCGGGTGAACCCCAATCTTCATCTCCTCTTCCCCTTCTGTGAAATCCCCGTGGTGAACACTAGAAGAGTCAGCAATCGGGTCTTTCGTAGAAACCCCTGCCTGAATGAAGACTGCTATCTCGCCTTCTGATCTTTCTTAAGATATTTTCCTAATTTCTTTCCTACTTCTGTCTATTCGCTTCTACCGGGAGGATTTCCCTGATTGGCTCTCTTGCCTGGAATGACTTCCCTCAGTCCCGTCCCTACTTCTTCTCATGCCACTAATTGATTTCCACTTCTGAACTCCACGTATTCAATCGATTCTGTTTCATGGCTCGCAGGTCGGAGAGAGTCCACTTCTTCCATTGATTGGGACTTGACTACTTCAGGTGGATCCGATCCTCTTCTATTGAGGGTGGATCCCTTTCTATTGATTGCAGCTCGTGAGCAAACTACCTATCTATATTACCATTCTAACCTGTCTTTGCTGAACCTATAACCCGTTCTAATATTCCATATTACCCTAGCTCACAGCTTATCCTTCTATGATACATTGGATTTATTGGATTCGAAGTTCGGTTCGACTGAGCGAGCTGTCTTTTCACTTGGGCTTCGAAGAAAGCTTATTAGAGATTCTCCTCTTCGGATGGGGTAACAGGCTCCTCAACAATATTACAGATTGCCTACTTTACGGGTTACGGGTGAGCTACGAGCAGGCTTGATACCACTCTTTCGGACCCTTAGTCCTTCCCTTGTTCTATTGGCTACCTGTAATTCTTGCCTAAAGATTAGGGATTTTTAACCAGATTCCAAAACGGTTCCCCCCTGCGGGATGATCCACTATCTATCGAAGTATCTAGATCGCTAAAGAGAAAATGTTAACGCCTGCCAGTGGAAGGTTTTCTGCTTTCAGTAAATATCTTCGGAAACAGAGCTCTTTTATCGCGGAATTAGACCTGCTATTAGAAGCCCTCATCATTAGTAAAGGTATGACTAGCATCCTAATCTTTTTCTATACTTTAATACAAATAGCTGCTGCAGGATTGGACGTGCGAGCCAGGCTCTTCCTTTCTCGTCGTGAGACAGTTCGGTTCCTTTGGCTGATGCAGGATAACGTCAGAGAGGATTCTTTGAATGTTTAGTGCTTGTAGCAACTAGTCGTAAGAAGTTCACAATCCCAAAAGAGTATATAGGATGAACCTTTTACTTTTACTCGTAGTGAACAGAGGTTTCATCGTGGCTGGTTCCCTCCGCCGCCATTACGGGAAGATTCCTTTCCTCTTTTCGAAAACGGGAGGCCCGCCCTTTCTAAGAAGGGCTTGGAAGAAGGAAATTAGCCTAAGTTGGGGATCCAGACTCGCCCGCTCCATCGAAAGCGAAAGGCGGCTAGGCTTAAAACACGACACAAGAATGATCCCTCTTGGATCCTCCAAAACCTCCATTGGTTATAGACAAAGGAACCCTATCCTTTGTAGGATAGGCTTATTCGGTGGGCGCGCCCTCCTTCTACTTCTGTGCTACTTCGCCCATGGAAAAAAGGATTTCAATGTTGATTTAGGGCCGGCCAAACGAATGAGACTTGTTCACCGACGGAAAGAGAGAGTGCTAACCCGAAGCACCGTCCCCCTACTTTCCCAATTGAATTACCGACTCTCCCGCTGCTGCTACTGCTCGGAGGGGAAGAGAAGGATAAAGGACAGAGGAAAGAGACAGAGGAGTACGCGAAAGGAAAGAGGGAGAAGAGAGCTATTCGAGGCTACTCGACTCGATGGGGAAGGGCTTGCTTGTGGCGAGCGGGCTTGCCTATGAATACTAATCCTCGTATCCGGCTTGGCTTTCGATCATTAATACGAGTAGGAGGTTCAGGCAAGCAAGCAGCAACGGGAGGAAGAGTAGAAGATGAGATTGGTGGACGACTGGATAGGCCAGATCTAAAGACTTTCAGGAAGTGGGTTTCGCGTAGCAACTTTCGTTAAAGCAAGTCAACTCGAAATTGCATATATAATACATTAGGGTAGGTGAACCAGACTGAGGCTTTCTTTTTGATTTCGAGGGCGGGTCTTATTATATAATAGAGTGTTCGAAGTCTAACGTCGAGAAAGATCGATCGCCTATGAATTTTGTTCAAAGAAAGCGGTCGTTCACGTCAGGTTGTTGATGTAGTTGCTTGTACTTTTTTTGTTGAGATTGCGTTGGTGTTCCGTGTACCTGAGTACTTCATCGAAAAGAATGCTCTTCGGAGCTGTAATGCCCCTTCACTCCCATGCCTTTCTTGGTTGGACCAACCGGCGATTTCCAACAAGTCTTTCTTCATTTTTAGAGCAAAAAGCGGAAGAGAACCAAGTGAAATAAAATGAAACGAAAGAATCTCAATTTTACGACAAATCCGGTCCGATGGCTGTTCTCCACTAACCACAAGGATATAGGGACTCTATATTTCATCTTCGGTGCCATTGCTGGAGTGATGGGCACATGCT